TCGTTCCACAAAGGTTCCAGAAGATGTTAATGGTAAGCAAGAAGATTGTTTACGAAGAAACAACAAGAAAAATTCATATTCTGATACATAAGAGTTATATAAGAATCGAAATAGTCTTTTATTTTCTTTTTTCAAAAGAAAAATCGATTTCATTGAAGTAATAAGACTATTCCAATTCGAATAGTAGTTGAGAAAGAATCGCAATAAATGCAAAGATGGAACATCTTGGATCCGGTATTGAAGGAGTTGAACCAAAATTTCCAAATGGATAGGATAGGGTATTTCTATATGTGATAGATAATGTAAATGCAAAAATTTGTCTTCTAAAAAGGGAAATATTGAATGAATAGATCGTAAATTCTGAAACTTTGGTGTTTCTTTTTCTTTCGGACAAGATAATTCTCGTAGCGAGAATGGGATTTCTACAACGATCGCAAACCCCTCAGATAGAATCTGAGAATAAAACTCAGAATAAAAAAAATTGTTGTAATCCAACAATCGATCTTGGGTAGGATGATTAACCGAGTTAATCCAAAAATTCTGCTGATACATTCGAATAATTAAACGTTTCACAAGTAGTGAACTAAATTTCTTGTTATTACAACTAACAATTTCCACAGGCTCGGAATCATTTAATCCATAATCATGGGCAAATGCATAAATATACTCCTGAAAGAGAAGTGGGTAGACGAAGTATTGTTGACGAGATTTCTGTTTTTCTGAATACCCTTCGAATTTTTCCATTTGTATTTCTACTTGAATCAGAAAGAGGAAGCATTTCTCGGTTTATCAAATGATGATACATAGTGCAATATGGTCAGAACAGGGTGTTGCATTTTTTAATACAAACCCTGGAAAGAAAGGGAGTCTAATCCACAGATCTTTTCCTTTTCTATCCAATTAGTTTATGTTTGTTCTAATTACAAAAGAGAACAAATCTTTTATTTTTACAGGCCAATTGCTCTTTTGACTTTGGAATACAGTCTCTTTATCAATATACTGCTTCTTTTACACATTCAATCCATAACATCCCTTTTCAATCCATAATCAAGAATAATTAGGATTTCTAAAAAAACAAAGAAAAAATCAAGGGTCCGCTCATAGGAAAACCCAACCTTTCCCCGCATCAGGCACTAATCTATTTTTAACGTCTAATTAGATCGGGGAATCATTTCAATTAAGAAGTTAAGCTCGTTGCTTTTTATTTTACCAGAATTGGAGCCAGACTCTATCCATTTATTCACTAGACCCAGAAAATCGGAATTTTTTTATTCCATTCCAAAAATCAAAAATAAGAATTTGATTTTATTACGACATGCTATTTTTTCCATTCATTACCCTTGAGGATCAGTCGTGGTCTTCTAGACTCTACCAAGAGTCTGAACGAATTTGTTGCTTCATCCAAATGTGTAAAAGATCATAGTCGCACTTAAAAGCCGAGTACTCTACCATTGAGTTAGCAACCCAGATAAAATAGGATCTTAGATACGATCGAAACCCAAAAATCAATGGAATTACACCGCACGCTCCTGTCAAAACATTGAACTAGCAAGACATCAAAAGAAAGATTTTATCCCCCATTAAAAACACTCAAATGCCAAAATGAACAGGTCCGGTTAAATTTCACTAAGGTTAAAAAAAGAGCGGCTTCAATCACGATGGCAAAATTGTCATTTTTTTAGCAATTTCTATTTAAAGAAATCAAAAAATCTTGTATGAGAGTACATGCAAGAGGGACAACCCTATCATTTGAGCGAAGTGTAGGCAGAAAAACCTAATATGGAGTGAGGATAAAGAGACCTATCTATCTACAAATTCTATTTGTTCAATAGACCTTTGTCAATGGAAATACAATGGTAAGAAAACAAATTAGATATAAAAAGTAAATAAAATAAGGGCTTATGTTGGATTGGCACGACATAAATCCAGTCAAAAATAGGACTAAGAAAGAGGCAAATTGTGTCTAAATAATTAGACAACGAGGGATACTAGTGATCCCTCTCCTACTTTTTTATTCATTTAGTTCTTCAATTAACTCAAAGTTCCTTCTTTTTCTTTAAAGAATTCTGCCTTCCTTAAAATATCATAAACAGTTCTTGTAGGTTGAGCACCCTTTTCAAGGAAATAGAGAATAGCTGGAACATTTAAACAAGTTTGATTCTTTATCGGATCATAAAAACCCACTTTTCGAAGATCTCTTCCTTCTCTTCGAGATCGAACATCAATTGCAACGATTCGATAGACAGCTTATTGGGATAGATGTAGCTAAACAATGCCCCCCCTAGAAACGTATAGGAGGTTTTCTCCTCATACGGCTCGAGAAAATGATTCGAATTTCTGTCTATAATACAAGTAGATAGAAATTCGACTATGACTTGCATTAATTTCCTTACAGAAAAAACAAATTGCATTTATACTCATGACTCAAGTTGGCTAATTTTGACTGACAGACTTAAAAGGAAAAATCCTTCGAAATTTTTTGAGTCGTCTCTAAACTCTTTTCTTTGTCTCATCTCGAACGAATTTACTTTTATTCCTTATTCTGATCCAATTCAATTGTTGAGACAATTTTATTGTTGAGACAGTTGAAAATCGCGTTTACTTGTTCCGGAATTCTTTATCTTTGATTTGTGAAATCCTTGGGTTTAGACATTACTTCGGGAATTCCTATTCTTTTTTCTTTCAAAAGAGTAGCAACATACCCTTTTTTTCTTATTTCCTTCGATAAAGCATTTCCCTCTTCTATAGAAATCGAATATGAGCGATTGATTTTGATAGACTTTTAATTGAAAGAGTTTTTCCAATTTTCCAAAATTGGACTTTCTTCTTATTTTAACCTTTCGACTTCTATATTAAGGATAGACTGACAAAGTTGGCCTAATTTATTAGTTTTCACTAACCCTAGATTCTTTCCCTTGATAAAAAATCAATTCTGTCCTCTCGAGCTCCATCGTGTACTATTTACTTACAAACAACCCAGCGCAAATTTGGTTCGGGACGAATAGAACAGACTATGTCGAGCCAAGAGCATTTTCATTACTATGAAAAATGATGGATAGCAAAATCCACAATCGATCATGTCCTTCAAGTCGCACGTTGCTTTCTACCACATCGTTTTAAACGAAGTTTCACCATAACAAACATTCCTCAAATTTCATTGCAAAGTGGTATAGGGAATTGATCCAATATGGATGGGATCATGAATAGTCATTGGTTTAGTTTAGTTTTTTGTATACTAATTCAAACTTGCTATCTATGGAAAAATATGGATAAAAGAAATAAGTATTTATCGGGGAAGACTCCGCAAAGATCCAATTTATTTAAACCCATATTCTATCATATGAAGGAAACATAGTTCGAAAAAGACGAATAAACAAGTTTGCTTAAGACTTATTTATTATTGAATTTCCATTCTCAACAGAGGACTCGAGATGGTCAATCCTGAAATGAGAAGAGAAGGATCGATTCTTCTCCAACAAATAAACTATCAACCTCAAAAAAAAATTTAATTAATTTAATTACTATATTAGAATTAGATTAGCAATATATTTTTCCGTAACAAAAACAATTAACTATTAACTAAATAAACTATTCCAATGAAAAGATTGAAAGTTTTTTGGTAGTTATAGAATTCTCGTACTTCTTCGACTCGAATACCAAAAGAAAGAAAAAAATGAAGTAAAAAAAACACATTTCGTGTGAAGTAAAATTAAGGTCTTTGCTTTTACTTATAGCATTCTTTCTTTTACCTAAAAGAAGCAACTCCAAATCAAAAATTAGGAGAAGTATGATTTTTGGAATCCATTCTATCCAACGAACAGTTCTTACCTTATCCTTACCAGAATGGATCATTCTGGATATTTAAAGAATCACAGATCGAGATCGTTTTCGCTTAACCAAAGAAGGACCCTTTTTGCTAATAATATAATACAACAAAAATCTATCTCTATCATAAAGGGATAGGTCTCATTTTTTATACAGTGTTTTACGTATAGACCAAATTTTTCATGAAAATAAAGATATTCAATTTGACTGGACTTGACACTTGATTATGTTTTCTGAGAAAGAAAATGAATGCTTAGAAATGCATCTAATCTAAGAGTTCATAAGAGATAATTATTCTCTCTAATAAACTTTCTTTTGTCTCGTGCGGGGTACAATACGATTTCATCTTTCGTTTCATCAGAAAAATCTGGGACGGAAGGATTCGAACCTCCGAGTAACGGGACCAAAACCCGCTGCCTTACCACTTGGCCACGCCCCATTTCGGGTTTTATCCGACACTAATAAACACTAGTATGTTTATTTGTTTTGTTATTCGTCAATCCCACTTCAATTACATAAAAAATGAGGGATACTCTCTTGCTAGGATTCTAGACATGCGGATAATATAGAATCCAAAAAATGCATTGATCATTACATGGAATTCTATTAAGATATTATATGAAAGTCGAATTTCTTCCATTCTCATTTGAGAGTGCGAATACAAGGAGGTATTTTGCGTTTGGGAAAGTCCGAAGAAAAAAGGATTTTGAATCCGCCTTTTCCTTTTTCCCTTAGAAAAATAACTCAATCAAAATCCAATTATCTACTCTACAAGAACGAAATGCTTGTTATGCCTAATATACTTAGTTTAACCTGTATCTGTTTTAATTCTGTTCTTTATCCGACTAGTTTTTTCTTCGCCAAATTGCCCGAAGCTTATGCCATTTTCAACCCAATCGTGGATGTTATGCCTGTCATACCTGTACTCTTTTTTCTATTAGCCTTTGTTTGGCAAGCTGCTGTAAGTTTTCGATGAAATCTTTACTGCTCTGTCTGCCAAATTGAATGATGTATTCATTCCAAAAAAATTCTAAAAATGGATAAAAGCCGAGAAGTCTTATCTTATATTATGAACCTTCGATTCTAAAATTCAAATTCTTCTACATTGAATGTATAGCTGCAGCAATAAATTTGGATCAGCCTTTCTACCCCCTGCACCTACGTTGAGCAGGTACCTTTAGGTACCCACACAATACCTAACCTAATTTTTGATATTGATAAGAGTGCTTATTAGAAATCAATTCTTGAAAAAAATTGCAAGAATTGATTTTTGCATTTTTAGGTGTCAAAATAAACAAAACCCATCCTAATGGATCTGTGTGGTAAGGAAAAACGGGTAATCTATTCCTTAAAAAAAAAATCTTGGAGATTATGTAATGCTTACTCTCAAACTTTTTGTTTATACAGTAGTGATATTCTTTGTTTCCCTCTTTATCTTTGGATTCTTATCTAATGACCCAGGACGTAATCCTGGGCGTGAGGAGTAAAAATCCAATTTTTTTTGGAATTTTTTCTTACAAATTGGATTTGTTTCGTACATTTATCTATGAGAAAATCCGGGGGTCAGAATTCCTTCCAATTCGAAAGTCCCAAATGATCCGAGGGGGCGGAAAGAGAGGGATTCGAACCCTCGGTACAAAAAAATTGTACAACGGATTAGCAATCCGCCGCTTTAGTCCACTCAGCCATCTCTCCCCGTTCCAAATCGAAAGGTTTCCGTAATATGACAGAGGCAAGAAATAACGATTGCAAAAAATCCTTCCTTTTTCTTTCAAAAGCCCATAAAAATTATATTGCCAATTCCATTTTAGTTATATTCTTTTTTCTTAATGTTAATAAAAAAAAGAAGAAAATTCTTGTTTTTTCTTTCTAAAATTCGATATTGGCTGAGAAACAATCAGATAGATTTTCTCTTCAGCGGGCATTTCCATATAGGACTTGTTATAATAAAACAAGCAGGTTATATAAAAAATAAAAAACTCTTTTTTGATTATTTATCAACAAAGCAAAAAGGATTCTTATCAAACCCACCATAAAATCAAACCCACCATAAAATTGGAAAGAAATATAAAGTAAGTAGACCTGACTCCTTGAATGATGCCTCTATTCGCTATTCTGATATATAAATTCGATGTAGATGAAATTGTATAAGCGGATTTTTTGTATTTCCTTAGACTTAGACCGCGCAAGGCAAGAATTTTTCGCTATTTACGATTTCATATTCTTGTTACTAGATGTTCTATAGGAATAAGAAAAAATCGCAACTCCTTTCCGCTACACATAAAAATTTATTTCGAAAGTCCATTTTTTTTTTTCAATATCTTTCTTTTTTTTTTCAGAATCCTATTTTTGTTCTTCCACCCATGCAATAGAGAGCGAGTGGGAAAAGAGGGGTTACTTTTATTTTCATTTTTCCCTTAAAGGATAGGCTTTGAAATAGGAGTCATGGAATAATGCTGAATTCAAATGTTTATTTCTATAGTATAAGAAAAACTAATCGAATCAAATTCATGGATTTACCACGACCTCGGTTGTGACCCCATAGATAAAAATGCAAAATTTCTATCTTCGAGACCATTGAAAAAGGGCATTGAACGAGAAAGAAATCGTCCACAGATAATTAAACTATCGTATGCCTTGGAAGTGATATGAGGTGCTCGGAAATGGTTGAAGTAATTGAATAGGAGGATCACTATGACTATAGCCCTTGGTAGAGTTACTAAAGAAGAAAATGATCTATTTGATATTATGGACGACTGGTTACGAAGGGACCGTTTCGTTTTTGTAGGATGGTCCGGCCTATTGCTCTTTCCTTGTGCTTATTTCGCTTTAGGGGGTTGGTTTACAGGGACAACTTTTGTAACTTCTTGGTATACCCATGGATTGGCTAGTTCCTATTTGGAAGGTTGTAATTTCTTAACCGCGGCAGTTTCCACCCCTGCCAATAGTTTAGCACACTCTTTGTTGCTACTATGGGGCCCGGAAGCGCAAGGGGATTTTACTCGTTGGTGTCAATTAGGGGGTCTGTGGACTTTTGTCGCTCTCCATGGGGCTTTTGCACTAATAGGTTTCATGTTACGTCAATTTGAACTTGCTCGGTCTGTTCAATTGCGACCTTATAATGCAATTTCATTCTCTGCTCCAATCGCTGTTTTTGTTTCCGTATTCCTTATTTATCCACTGGGGCAATCTGGTTGGTTCTTTGCGCCGAGTTTTGGCGTAGCAGCGATATTTCGATTCATCCTCTTTTTCCAAGGATTTCATAATTGGACGTTGAACCCATTTCATATGATGGGAGTTGCCGGAGTATTAGGCGCGGCTCTGCTATGCGCTATTCATGGGGCGACCGTAGAAAACACTCTATTCGAGGATGGTGATGGTGCAAATACCTTCCGCGCTTTTAACCCAACTCAAGCTGAAGAAACTTATTCAATGGTCACTGCTAACCGCTTTTGGTCCCAAATCTTTGGTGTTGCTTTTTCCAATAAACGTTGGTTACATTTCTTTATGCTATTTGTACCCGTCACCGGTTTATGGATGAGTGCTATTGGCGTAGTCGGCCTGGCTCTGAACCTACGTGCCTATGACTTCGTTTCCCAGGAAATCCGTGCAGCGGAAGATCCTGAATTTGAGACTTTCTACACCAAAAATATTCTTTTAAACGAGGGTATTCGT